AATATATATATGGAATTGGGAAATTTTTGATTATTATTTCAATTCAATGGAAGTTCCCAATAATCAAAAAGAAAATGACTTATTATTCTTAGAATTTGGCCGAGCTTTCGTGTCAATTGTGAAATCCCTCCTGCTGCAACGCTTTCTAAAAACCAATAAAAAAAAAAGGGGTTTTTTAAGAGCGGGAAAGAAGAAAGTGGCAAGTTCGCAGCAAGAAAATCAGAAAAAAAAACTTTTTAATTGATACGATTAAATAAAGGGATTCGCAAATAAAAGTGCTAATGCCACGACCAGTCCATAAATTGTTAAAGCTTCCATAAAAGCTAGACTAAGCAATAAAGTACCTCGTATTTTACCCTCTGCCTCTGGTTGTCTCGCGATCCCTTCTACGGCTTGGCCCGCAGCAGTACCTTGACCAACTCCGGGTCCAATAGAAGCAAGCCCTACAGCCAATCCAGCAGCAATAACGGAAGCGGCAGAAATCAATGGATTCATGATAAGTGCCTCGCACTTCAAAAAGAGTTAATGATAGAATCCATCCACCAATGAATTCTGACTTATGCTTAGGATTGATTACTAAGATCTATACGATTGAAGTCACTAAAAACTTTGTCTTTAAGTAATGCTAGGATTGAACCAGCAGAACAACTTCGAGATCTCGTTTTTAGTTCCTATCCGTGGAGTCTTTATCAATATCAATGATCCGACTCTCGTTCTTGCGTTTCTTTGTTTCGAACCATGCTTTCAATTCTGCGCCCTTTCTTTCTCTTCTATAGGCTTGATTTCATCTGTTTATTCATTCGTCACAGACGAAACGGAAGGACTTCTATTAGAATCCTCATTGAAATTCCCAGTGAGATAGGAAATAAAATGGATGGGTGGTTCATAGAAAATCAGTCAATATCTACCATATACATTTCTTTCATAGTGTAAACCAACTATTCACATCTTAGATTCATCAGGATTCTAGAATCCTTCTTTGAATATACACAAGATCCGTCTTCTAGCCATTAAATAGATATATATATATATAACTACCCTAAACCCCACTTTTTTAGGACTCATAATGTCGTAATTCACTGAACAAATAGAAATAAAATATTCATTGGGAGTTATGACAGAAATGGTCCAGAACTGGGGGGAAAAAGATCTTTTATTTTCCTTTTTTTTTTTTTACAAAGCATATCGGAATCTTTTTTGCTACTACTGTAGATCATATATACCGTATTTCGATCCCCCAATAGCTTATCTCGAAATAGCTTATCTCGAGCTGCCCATACATACACATTACATAGGAATAAGCAAAACAAAGGCGAAAACTCTTTTCAAAGCTAGTCAATGATGATCCTCCATGGATTCGCCTATATAAGCCGCAGCTAAAGTTGCAAAAATAAGAGCTTGAATACCACTTGTAAATAATCCCAGTAGCATGACAGGTATAGGAACCACCGAAGGTACTAAAGAAACAAGAACAAGAATTACTAATTCATCAGCCAATATATTCCCGAAAAGTCGAAAACTAAGTGAGAGGGGTTTTGTGAAATCTTCTAGGATGTTAATTGGTAAGAGGATTGGCGTTGGTTGAATGTATTTACCGAAATAACCCAAGCCTTTTTTGCTAAGACCCGCATAGAAATAGGCCACAGACGTGGGTAAAGCTAAAGCAACAGTAGTATTTATATCATTCGTGGGTGCGGCTAACTCCCCCTGGGGTAGCTCTATGATTTTCCGAGGTAAAAGAGCCCCTGACCAGTTAGAAATAAAAATAAATAGGAACATAGTTCCAATAAAAGGAACCCAAGGACCATATTCTTCTCCAATCTGAGTTTTGCTCAAGTCTCGAATGAATTCAAGGACATATTCGAAGAAATTTTGACCGTCAGTCGGAATGGTTTGTGGATTTCGAACAGCTATAGTGGTTGAACCTACTAAGATAGCAATTACGACCCAAGAAGTAATAAGCACTTGGGCATGGACTTGGAAACCACCTATTTGCCAATAGAAATGTTGTCCTACTTCCACACCGGATAGATCGTATAACCCTTTTAGGGTGTTGCTGGAACATGGTAGAACATTCATATTGCCCTCTGACAGAAGTAGAACTTAAAAAGGAATTATTTTGATTCCACTATCTCTTTCTCGACTCGCCTACTTGAATCGTGTATTTCAGATACCAAGGAATCTTCAAAATCGCCAATGATTTTTCTCTCTTTTTTCGATTCAGGAAAAGGAACCAATTCCAAAAATCCATATATTTCCCGAAGTCATTGACTTATCTTATTATTAATCACTGATTTGTTATAGAGCTAGAACGGCCCTCACAAATGGCCGAGACTAATTTGTTAAGAATGAATCGAAGTGAACCTAAAGAGTCATCATTGCTTGGAATCGGAAGATCCGCAAGATCCGGGTCACAATTTGTATCGATTAAACAAATCGTTGGAATTCCTAAAATGACACATTCGCGAAGAGCCTTATAGCCGTCTTTCTGATCAACGACGATTACAATATCAGGCAACCCCGTCATATATTTGATCCCACCCAGATAGGTTTGGAAGTGAGATAATTGTCTCCTCAAGATTGCTGCATCTCTTTTCGGAAGACGGTTGAGTCTTCCCGTCTTTTGTTCCGCTCTCAAATTGCTGAACGTATGAAGTCTTCTTTCTGTAGTGGACCAATTCGTTGACATCCCACCGAGCCATTTTTTATTAACATAATGACACCGAGCCCTTCTTGCAGCCGATGCGACTGAATTAACTGCTATTTTGTTGGTACCAACTATTAAGAATTGTTTTCCCGTACTCGCTGCATCAAAAACTAAATTACAAGCTTCTGATAAAAAGCGAGCAGTTCTAGTAAGATTTGTAATATGCCTCCCTTTACGCTTTGCAGAGATGTAAGGTGCCATGCTAGGATTCCATGTCTGAGTCTTATGCCCAAGATGAACTCCTGCTTCCATCATCTCTTCCAAATTGATGTTCCAATATCTTCTTGTCATTTTTCCCCACACTTCCTCTTTTTTTTTTTTTAAGAGACGAGGTGCCCTAAATAAAGAATTGTTCCGACGGAACCTTCTCCCGGAGATTGACCGTTGATACACGGGCCAAGCCATTAATTCCTTTCTATTCGTTATTATCTTTATTACCAAATCGAATAACCGGACTAGATAGTGAAAGTGAAGTTAAAGGGATGAATTCGCTCTTAAAAATCATGAAATCCCACAAATTAGGATGGATCATGGACTTTCTTTGGGATGCAAGAATCAACTAATTCTCTATGTTGGAATAAAATATCTCTGATTTCCCCCCCGAATAGATTCTTCTTTTTCATTTCCAAAGGAATGTTGCTCCGTTGCCTTGAACGGTGCAACATTCCTTTGAATCCGGTACCAACAGGTATCATACCCCCCAGAACAACGTTCTCTTTCAGGCCTTTCAACCAATCAATACGACCTCGTAGAGCGGCTTTTGCTAAAACCCGAGCAGTCTCTTGAAAACTTGCTTCCGATATGAAACTTTGAGTATTCAGAGACGCCTTCGTTATTCCCAGTAGGACAACTCGATAACAGATCGCTTCGTCCAAAGCGCGCGCTGTTCGTTCTGCCCGCAACAATCCTATGAGTTCTCCAGGTGAAAAAACATTAGACATTCCATCTTCTGAAACCAACACTTTTGATGTTATTTGACGCACAATCATTTCTATATGCTTATTATGGATTTGCACCCCCTGGGATCGATAAACCTTTTGAATCTTAGTAACCAAAGAGATACGGCTTTGTGCTATGGTTAACTCAGCGCCAATCAAGAATCCCCAAGGAATTCCAAGAATTCTTGTTATACATGCGTTCCAAGCTTCCACCCTCTCTTTTAGGTTCATTGAGATTGAATCAATCGAACGCACTTCGAACCCTTGTTCTACTTTTGGAAGACCTTGCGTTATATCATTCGATCTCGATTTTTCATAGAGAAATGTCGCTATTGTATCTCCTTCATAACGGATTGCCCCATAATCGCCATGAACGGTGGTTCCTGGAGTAGCCAAATAGGGCTTAGCAGATCTTATTACTAAAGAGTCAACATGAACCATTATAACCTGCCCAGATTTGAGGGGCGGTCCATCTTTGGATATACATACATTTTCACAAATCAACTGTCCAAGGCGAATGATTGTCGATGTCTCTTCACAATAGGCGGGCTGGAGCGAATCCCAATTCAAATTGAATGGATTTAAAATCCTGTTACTGCATGGATTGGGATTCGAAATTCTCCCACTTTCATCCATTAAATAATAGTGAAGTACTTGGAAAGTCTGTTTGAAATTCTTACGGAGCAAATATTTCTTTCCCACGATCTGATTATGAGTTATTAAGTGGTAAGATGGAGAAAAATGCGCAATTTTCGGCACAATCCCTAAAGGACCCGACGAATTCCTAATTGGAATTCGGAGATCCCTTTTCTTTTTTATTGATTCTTTTCTCCCATTGTTGTTATATTTCAAACCGTTGAATGGACCCATTCGAGAACAATTAGATGATGACAAAATGATCAAAGACTGGCATTCCTTATTTCGACTCAACAACGTACAACTAGTTCCTTGATGTTGGGTAAGTGATTGTTGAATCCTTCCCTTGGAAGAAAAAGGTTTGAGATTCATACAAGCTACTCCATTATCGGGGATCAATCCCGACCCTGCCGGATCATTCCTTTTTCTGTTATACGCGGACTTCGCTAAGTCCATTCTTAGGAAATCTCGAATCAGATCATTGACTCTTACTTCAACAAAGGAAGCATGAATCTCCTCTCTAGACGAACCCTTTTTGTCTTGGTCCCAATTCAAAACTAAACAAGTTCGAACTGATTGAATACTTGTGTCAGAAATTCCTCGAATTGTTTTGCCATTTCCAGAAAGGAGATACTTGACAACTCTAAGTTGCAAATTATCCCTTTCCTGCAAGAGATCGTGGGGGAAAAGCGTTGGGAAATCAATCTGGTCTTCTCTTTGATCTGGGCCTACGGGTCGAACCAAAACAAAAGACTTTTTCTTGAGAGGTGTGATCTGTTGGCCATAGATCCCATTTTTCCTTTTTTTTTTAGCTTTTTTTTTTTCCGTGACTGGTAGTATTAAGCCACTCTGCCAGGATATCTTATCTGTCTCTCCCGGAAAATGGATCTCTCCAGAAAAGATTTTCAGTTCAATCTCCCCCTTTTTTTTCTCTACTCGAACCAATCCACCTACCCGGCTTCTTATATTGAAAGTAATTTGGGTATCTACTCCAACAATACTATTGTTCCGCACCATTATGGAAGAGGATCCGGGTAATATATGTACTTCCTTGGGAATGAAAACTTCTTTCTTTTGGTATTTTTGCCTACATTTTTTTTTGGCTCTTCGAGACTCAATCAAATCCTCTTTTGTGACAATGGAATGCGTCTCTCTAGTCCTATTTTGAGTACTTCCCGAACTGTTTCTTCCGTATTGGGGATCATCGAAATAAGCAAGAATACTCTTTCTATGGAAAATGCCATTTATGGGTATTTCCATTGAGATACCTGAGCGAGGTAATAGTTCTCTCTCTCGTTCTTGATTAGATTGGAATGGAATGATGAATCTATTTCTTCGCCTCTTTGCCAATAAATCAGAATTTTCGTGGAGAATAGCAGGATAGATGAAATTACAATGACCATTGCCTAGGGTTTGATCCGGTCCTGAATAATCAAGAACCCTTCGGATACTTTTACCAGAAGGCCCCGCACTAAACAAATTAGATCTCACTTGATCATTAGTCACTGAGAAACTAGACGTATCTCTTCGTTCAGCAGAAAGAGCACGAACATTCATTTGATCTTGATTCTTGTGGAGTGACAAAGGGACTCTACCGGCTCTGCGCAGACCCCCTGATAATATCCATAAATGACTTGGTTTTGATAAGAGATGAATATTCCCATATTTGGATTCAGGTACATGATAGACATTCTTACTCCAGTGCATTTCTCCCTCTAAGTCAGAATAAATATGTTTTCGAACCTTCTCTTTCAAATTCAAGGTGGATGTTCCCGCGCGCATTTCAGCAATCACTTGTTCTGATTCTACATATTGATCATTTTGAACTAAAAGAACACAGTTTGGTGGAATATTCACATTATGTGTAATATCCTGACTCTCAATAGTGACAGCCAGGTCTAGCTCACATAGAAAAGCAGGATGTCCATGACGTGTACGTGTGGGATGAAGGAAATCCTCGTTGAATTTGATTGTTCCATTAGAGGGGGCTCGTATCTGTTCGGCAGTACCACCTGTGAACACTCCACCGGTATGAAAAGTTCTTAATGTGAGTTGAGTCCCTGGTTCTCCAATAGATTGACCCGCAATAATACCTACGGCTTCTCCCAATTCGACCAGGTCGCCATGAGTGGTACTTCGACCATAGCATAATCGGCAGATCCAAGATGTACTCCTGCAAGTGAAGGGGGTTCGAATCGATATTGGTTGTGCTCGAAAGGTTATGAGTCGTTTGATAAGTCCCATCCCAATATCTTGATTTCGAATGGCGATGCATCGCGAACCCATATAGATATTGTCCGCTAATACACGACCCATTAATGTTTGGATCAAAATTCTTTCTGTCATCATCCCCTCTCGAGGATTCACAGAAATACCCCGGATGGTGCCACAATCTGTTCTACGTACAATAATGTGTTGAACGACTTCAACAAGTCTGCGCGTGAGGTATCCAGCATCTGCGGTTCGTACAGCAGTATCCACAACCCCCTTGCGGGCTCCGTAGCAGGAAATAATATATTCCGTTAAAGAGAGTCCTTCGCGGAAATTGCTTTGAATGGGTAACTCAATCATTTGTCCTTGGGGATCTGACATTAATCCTCGCATACCTATTAATTGGTGTACCTGAGATGCACTTCCTCTAGCTCCCGAAAAGGACATTATATGGACCGGATTCAAAGGGTCAGTCATCCGAAAATTCGTATTCATTTCTTGTCGCAAATACTCACTTGTAGCATACCATATCTCAATGGATTGACGTAATTTTTCGACCGCGTGTATAGTCCCATAATGATGCTGTTTTTCCAAACTGAAACTTTGTTGTTCAGCGTCTTGGACTAGCCATCCTTTAGAAGGTATTGTTAAAAGATCATCAATTCCTAATGAAATGGATGTAGCAGTGGCTGTTTGGAAACCCAGAGTCTTTACTTGATCCAGGATGTGTGATGTGTATGCCATTCCAAAGTGATCTATGAATCTGCCAATAAGTCGTTTTATGGCAGTTCCGTCTATCGCTTTATTGTGAAAAACCAGATCGGCTTTTTCTCTCATAAGTACCTCCATATTCCGCTGAGTAGGATTCGACCAACAATAAGTTTGAGTCAGTGATTTGAAGACTTCCTTTCCTCGATCTTGAGTCGCGTATAAATTCAGGAATTAGAATCCTAGTTGAATTGGAGAGACCCGAATTCCCGGGGGTATCATAGAATTACTTAGCTTAGGTCGCCCATGAGGAGGCCCGGCAAAATCCTTGTATGGCTTCTTCGATTTCTCGATAAAAAGAAATATGGCCAACAGTAGTTCGAATGTAGAGACAATGGATTTCTTTTTTGACACTTCTTACTATTAGATAGTGACCATAAATCTCATGATAGGTACCCAAAGATTCATATTGAACTTCGATGGGAACTTCTCTTGATGCAATAATACGAATACGTTGATCGAGTCGCCACCGGAGCCACAAAGGACTCTCTAATTTGATTCGTTTCTGCCAATAAGCCCCAAGTGCATCATAGGAACCACAAAAATAGGGCTCTTTCTCTTTTGTATACTTAGAGTTATTCTCGTCTATTTTCTCATTTTGATAGTTTATGCGATTCCACGGATTATACCTATTTGCACAAATACCTCGACGATTCCCGATCGTTAATACATAGAGTCCCATAAGCATATCTTGAGTTGGTACGCAAATGGGATCTCCGAGAGCTGGAGACAAGAGATTCATATGAGAAAACATAAGTAAACGCGCCTCCGCTTGAGCCTCCAATGATAAAGGTACATGAACAGCCATTTGATCCCCATCAAAGTCTGCATTGAATCCCTTACGAACTAATGGATGTAAACAAATAGCACGCCCTTCCACTAAAATAGGTTCGAATGCCTGGATGCCTAATCTATGCAGAGTGGGTGCTCTATTCAGCAATACAGGGTGCCCCTGCATAACTTCTTCAAGTATTTCCCATACAATTGGTTCTTTTTCCTGAATTTGCTTTTTCGCAACTCCTATGTTGGAAGCAATGTGTTGTCTGAGTAGACCACGAATTACAAATGTCTGGAAAAGCTCTATTGCTATTTCGCGAGGCAATCCGCATCTATGTAATGAAAGCCAAGGGCCCACGACAATGACGGAACGGCCCGAATAATCGACCCGTTTCCCAAGCAAAGTCTCGCGAAATCTTCCCTCTTTCCCTTCAATTACATCTGAAAACGACTTGTAAACCTTATTATGACGGTCCTTCATTGGCTGTCCGTGGAGCCCATTATCAAGAAGTGTATCCACGGCTTCCTGCACTAATTTCTCCTGAGACATTATTGGGTCCCCTGGCGAAGATTCTTTTAATAGTCTGATAAGAGAAATGTTCCGAAAGATAACTCTTCTATAGAGTTCATTAATATCCGAACTCATGAGTTTCCCCCCATCTAGCTGAATGATCGGTCTCAATTCGGGAGGGAGCACTGGTAATAGGCACAAAACCATCCGTTCTGGTTCTACATTTGTTTGAAGAAAATGCTTAGCTAATTGCATGCGTCTAACCAAAAAATCCTTTCTTCTTCGAATTTTTCTATCTTCCCATTCATTACCGGTGGTCCCTTTTTTCTCTAGATCTTTCCATTCTACCAATGAATCATCTATAATAAGTCGCAAATCCGGATCGGCTAATTGTTCTCTGATAGCACTGGCTCCAGTAGAGATTTCTCGATTTCGAAATGTATTGAAGCCTTGAGGAGTAAAAAAAAGTGGGATGCTGGATTTCAGAGATTCAATTTCATCTTCGAATGAGCCTCGTAATCGTAAGAAAGTCGGTTTTTTAGCTACGACCCTAGCAAAAGAAAAATTGGGATAGGTTCCTATAGGATTTCCCCCCTTCAAAATCGGACGTGAAGGTTTCCTCTCATCCGGCTCAAGTAGTTACACCAAATAAAGAAGGGTGTTCTTGTTCTCCAATTTTGTGCTAGAAAACCCCCAACCAAACAAAGGTCTACTCCTTACTCAAGTTCTCAGTCAGGACCAACCAACATTTCATTGATTCATTCTTCCTTTTATTTAGAGCTTTGATTTCCATTTTCTGAATTCCTTATTAGGGCCTAAATGAAATGTGAAATTCTTGAGTAGTCTACTTCCCTTCCAATGATGAATCCCCCTCAAATCAAAGAAAAAGAATTCCTTGGAACTCATAAGGGATTTACTTGTCTATGTATCGTTCGATTCGATCTTTTAGGTCCCTACTTCACCTCGATGGTTATGACATGATGTCCTTAAGGCCTATATGCGATGAATAGACCCCTGTAACCATGTCATAGTTGCTTACTTGAACAGATTCTAACAGAAATGGAATGGTGAATTCCATGAAAGAAGTCTTTTTCACGAGGTACAACCAGCAATTCCTATGTATCTGTTACGGAATCGACCATAGATCAATTCCCTTTTATTTGGGAGTATTAAATACACCCATAATAACTCTGAGCTTCATGGTACTCCTCCCAAGAGACATGTCAGAATCAGGGCATCCCAATCGGATTGAATGGGATGACAGTTTTTCATTCCCAAGCTGTAAAATCAAAATTTTGATCAAATCACACATCGCAGTATACTAGGCCTTCTAATTTTTTAAGAGGTTTATCTAAAAGATTCGCGATATAACTAGGAAGACGTTTCAAATACCAAACATGAGTTACTGGGCATGCCAGCTTGATGTAGCCCATTTGAGATCTTCGTATCCGAGAATCACCAAATTCGACTCCGCATTGGTCACAAAACTTCAGGTCTTCTTTTTCATTGCCGATGACTCGATAATTTCCACAAGCACAAATTCCACTCTTTATAGGCCCAAAAATTCTTTCACAAAACAAGCCATCTTTTTCCGGTTTATTGGTTTTGTAATGAAAAGTATCGGGTTTTTTTACTTCTCCAATTATCTCTCCATTAGGTAGGGTTTTCGTGGCCCAAGCACTTATTTGTTCAGGAGAAACTGATCCAATTCGAAGTTGTTGATGTTTATATCGATCGATCATAGAAGAAAATTGTTGATTTATTCCGATCAAGCTTCCTTCCTATTAATCTGGAAATTCTTCTCAGATACAAGGAAATGATTCAATTCCAGAGCCAAAGATCGTAGTTCTCGAACGAGCAATCGAAAGGATTCTGGAGCATCCTCAGGTTTCGGGAATGCTCCTCCACTGAGTGTAGTCCCAAAGACTTCCTGCCGAGCTCTAATATGATCAGATTTATAAGTAAGCATCTCTTGTAAAATATGAGCAACGCCAAATCCCTCTAGGGCCCAAACTTCCATTTCGCCTACCCGCTGTCCGCCTTGGTTGGCCCTTCCTTTAAGCGGTTGTTGTGTAACAAGCGCATAAGGTCCACTCGAACGCCCATGGAATTTATCATCAACTTGATGAATTAATTTCAGAATATAGGGCTTTCCTATGATAACAGGTTGTTCAAAAGGATCTCCCGTTCTTCCATCAAAGATTCTGCTTTTTCCGGGATACTCGGGTTCAAATACCCATGGATTCGCTGTCTGCTTACTGGCTTCGTATAATTCCGAAAACACTAGTTTTCTCGAAGCCCCTTGCTCATATCTCTCATCAAAGGGCGCTATTCGATAATGCCTGTCTAGCAGATCTCCCGCTAACCCGAGCGAGCATTCAAATATCTGTCCTACATTCATTCGTGACGGGACTCCTAATGGGTTGAAGACCATATCAACCGGTGTTCCATCTTGTAAATAAGGCATATCTTGTCTAGGCAAAATTTTGGAAATGATACCCTTATTCCCATGTCTTCCAGCGACTTTATCCCCTACTTTGATGTCACGTTTCTGTGAAATATATACACGAATCATTTCTGGACGATCCCCCCTTTTCCGGATCCATCTCACATCAATAACTCGACCTCTGCCACCTATAGGTAGTTTTAGACAAGTTTCCTTTGCAGTGGCTACCTGAATGCCAAGTATGGCTCGTAATAATCTATCTTCCGGGGTACACGAAGATTCTTGCATCATCTGAGGCGTTAATTTACCGATTAAAATATCGCCCGTTTCTACCCACGATCCGAGCATCACAATTCCATTTCTGTCTAAATGGCGGAGTAAATGGGCTTCTAAATGTGGTATTTCATTAGTGATACTTTCAGGACCTTGGCTTGTCATATGAATCTGAATTTCATATTTCCGTATGTGAAAAGAAGTAAAAATCTCTCCATATACCAGACGTTCACTAATGAGTACCGCGTCTTCAAAATTGTAGCCTTCCCATGGCATATAAGCTACTAATATATTTTTTCCCAAAGCGAGTTCGCCACCAACTGTAGCAACACCATCCGCTAAAATTTGCCCCTTTTTAATCCAGTTCCCCCGCTGAACCTGGGATTTTTGATGCATACAAGTATTTTTATTAGAACGTTGATACATAAGCAATGGAATGTTTCGAGTGTCCCCATGACTTGAGAAAATGATCTTCTCAGTATCGGTATAAAGGATCTTTCCCTCGTGTTCGGCTATCGCAGAAACCCCCGAATCGAGAGCCACTTGGCGTTCCAACCCAGTTCCAACAATGCACTTCTCGGACCGAGAAAGCGGAACTGCTTGACGTTGCATATTTGAACTCATTAAAGCCCGATTCCCATCATTGTGCTCGATAAAAGGAATGAGGGAAGCTCCAATCGAAAAATATTGGAAGGGAAAAATGCTTCGAAGATGAATCTCTTCCCATGCGAGAGTCAGGTATTCTTGACGGAATCGAGCTGGAACAATCTGTTCTTCCTGACTGCCCGGATTCAACGCCAAAGAAGTTCCTGTGGATACCACAGAGTATTCATCTCTACTTGATGATAAATAAACTACCCGCTCCTCTTTGGCTCTTTCAGAAATTTCAAAAAATGGGCTTTCTAGAGACCCCCCGTGGCCAATCCTAGCATGAATCGCAAAGGATCCAACAAGTCCAACATTGATTCCTTCAGCCGTGTCAATTGGGCAAATACGTCCATAGTGACTAGGGTGGATATCTCGCATCCGAAAACTTGCCGTTCGCGCTGTCAATCCTCCAGGACCCAAATAACTGACTTTTCGACCATGAACGACTTGTGTCAATGGATTCGTTCGATCCCAAACATGAGATAAGGGATGGAGGCCGAAAAACGATTCATAAGTGGTTGTTAATGGAGTTGAAGTTACCAAATTCTGAGGAGTCGGTCTAAAGTTATGCCTAACTCCTCCACAGAGAGTTCTTCGAACCGCATCTTCTAAACGAACCAGAGCCAATCCGAATTGATCTTGTAAGAGATCCGCTACAGAACGAATACGGTTATTTTTCAAGTGATTCATATCGTCAAGTGGACCCATTCCAAATTTCATTTCGATCAAATGATCCGCAGCTGCCAATACATCTCGCGGTAACAAAAATGTATTGTTTTGAGGTATATCAAGATTCAGTCTCTGATTCATATTTTGTCGACCAATCTTTCCTAACTCACATCTTTGTTGAAAAAATTTCTTTTGTAATTTCTCACATAAGGACTCAGAATCAAAAGATAACGGATCACCACCTACACAAGCAAATTGTTGATAAAATTCCACAATGGCATTTTCTTTTGACCCGATCGTTTGTTTCTCCTTCTCATTCGGGAAAGACAAGAAAATTTCAGGGTAGCAAACATTATCTAGAATTTCTCTTAGATTCGAACCCATAGCTGATGATGGAACTAGAATGGATATTTTTTGTTTCCTACTCACACGAGCCCATATCCTTGCTTTTCTATCAATCTTTAATTCTGATCTTCCTCCCCAATCCGATATTATGGTGCCAGTATAGATAGTAATTCCCTTAGGGTCCAACTCTGAACGGTAATAAATACCGGGGCTTTGTAATATTTGATTGATTACAATTCTGTATATTCCATTGACTATAAAGGTGCCCAGGGAATTCATTAGAGGAATGTTTCCAATCAATATGGTTTGCTCTTGCCTATTCTTACCGGTTTTCCAAATTAATCCCGCGGGTACATATAATTCAGAAGAATAGGTGAGTGATTCATACACAGCGTCTCTTTCTTTTATCAAAGGTTCTACCAAGTGATATGTTTCTACAAAGAATTGAAATTCAGTTTCTTGATCGGGATCTTCGATTTTTGGGAACTTAGAAAGTTCTTCCATCAAGCCCTGATCAATGAACCGACAAAATCCCTCAAATTGTATCTGACTAAACCCAGGTATTGTATACATTCCCTCATTTCCATCTTGTAGCATCTTAAGTTTCCTCTTGTTCAAAAAAATCTCATTCATTATTGGCTCATTCTTCCTCGAACCCTCTGGGTCGAGCTAGCAATGATGGAATGTATATTTTGTTTACTAAATCGCATGAAATTTGATCCAACTCCATATCATATATGGAATGTAGAAAATAGTAATGGAGAAAATACGTGTGGGGAGAGGAATTTTATACTCAAATTCGAATTTTCAACAGATACAAATTTCGAAAACATTCCTAGAAACAGAATTTTGTCGATGAGACTTGTGGAGTCTTGTTATAGAATATCCAAAGTCATCCAATTTAGGATAGTACGACCCGAATTACGACCCTTTTTGGTACCAGAAAAAGAAAGAATTCAGGATTGGATCGGTTCTCTATGAATGAGAGAAAGACAGAAGAATCAGGAACAGAATAGAATAGAGTTTTGTAGCACTTTACTTTTTCTCCACTTTTTCGCCAATTCCACTGTTCCAATGTTCAAAAAAGGATTCGCAGAGACGAAAGAGATTTTTACTGTTATTGGTTAGTCGAATTCATGGACTCTGGGTGAAGTAGGTCAGGGGGGTTGTACGTACCTAGGAAGCACACGCAGCTATAGTTATTTCACTATCCGCTACTATCCCAGTTATACTTGGGGCAAGACCGTGCTATATCATAATTTCGATTCTATTATTTCATGAATAAGAAGAATTCCCTTTTATAGGCATATATAGCTACGATACCTGATTAGGGATATCTGTGTCACAATTTCTGTTCTGGGGTTTACATAGATACAGAATTCTTGTTATAATGGAAAGTGAATTGAAAGCGATTGATTCTTGATAAAGAATGGATACTGATTCGTTTGTGTATCAACTTAATTAGATTAAATGTAATTTGAGATCCAAAAACCTTTCCGGAATTCAAGTCACTAGTTAATGGTTCCAATCTTGCCCTACCTTTTTTCGGTAATGTAAAATCCCCATTTTCTATTTCAGTATAAAAAAAAAAAAAGAGGGGGGTCTTTTTGATGTTTTGAGATTTGAGAGACGCTACAATCAATCGAAGGGAGCCAACTGGATCCAAAGAAAGGAGGAAGAGGAAGGATTCCTTTTTTTTTTCATTTTTAGTAAAGGGATAAGAAAAGCGGGATTCAAGATGCAAATCCCATAAACATAAAAAAAGGAGATTAAGGACTCGCCCCCAAAGAGGGGGAAATCCATCTTACTCGCTATTTTGGCGACATGGCCGAGGGGTAAGGCGGGGGACTGCAAATCCTTTTTCCCCAGTTCAAATCTGGGTGTCGCCTGATCAACAACAACAACCAAAAATCGAAATCCCATAGTTTTTCTGATGATATGATAAAACTCGACATATTTTTGCCCCAGCAGAAGCGGAATAAGATAAAACGAAGACGGCCGGTACTCGCCTTAGTCTTACTTAAAATATGTAGACTCTATTCTATCTCAATTCTATTTCAATTCTATCTCAATCAACCCTTGCGTCTAGGCTAAGGATTCTAGTCTAGGAAGGTCCAGCTATCAAGACTTACGGAGTCCCTTCCACTATGTCTACTGACTGAGTTTTAGGTTAAATTGGTTGGATAGTCGGGTGGGGAATCCTATTATTAGTTATGGAAACAGTGTAAGATACCTTGGATACAGACTTACGAGAGTCTCTGAATGCTCAGACATCCAATCCAAGATTGGATAGAGAATTGACTTTGATAGACTCAGAAAAAAAAACGTCTTTCTTTTCGGTAACCCCCAATCAAGAATAGAATAGACCCGACTGTCTCACAGAGACAGTTGGGAGACTTTAAGTATGAGATCAAAGGGGTAGGTAGAGATAGTTCATAGGTAGTGCTTCATCTTGATTGTCCATGTTTCTCTGGTCAATAAAAGAAATAGTGGATCTTACTATTCTTACATATTCCGTTAATAACATTCACTTGACAATACTTGCAAATACCAGGGGAGTAACTTCGTCTCTTACTTGTGTTTAACGATTACCGATTCTACCAGAAATTTGATAGCCGCTTCTTTCTTGTGGATGGAGTTCTTTTATTGAATGGATTTCTTAGTAGCGTTTGGCGCAGAGTCCCTTTTTGACTCTGCGCCATGGATTCCACTATTATTAGAGCAGTGATCAATAATGGAAGAATTCCTTGATAGTCATAGAGATGGGGGACATGATTCACATGGATATAGTAAGTCTTGCTTGGGCTGCTTTAATGGTAGTCTTTACATTTTCTCTTTCACTTGTAGTCTGGGGAAGAAGTGGACTCTAGAGGTACGACTCATTGAGTGGAGTTAAGTAATGAAACTTTATCAATGATTAAATATATATGGTTTTGCAAAACGGTTATAAAGAAAAACACCTCCATTTCCAAATTCTATTGGAATCGAGTAATGTAATGGAATCTAGGAATAATAAAATAACCTTTCAATAAAAACAATAAAAAAAAAGATTTCAAGAATTCCCATGTTCTTATTCTAGATCGTCCAACTTTCTAGACTAATCGCTAGACTAATCGATAGTGAGGTAGAAAGGTTCCTAGATCTCTTTCTACCACACTTATCGGATCTTCTATACTGCTAACTCCAGCCCCCTTTTTTCATTTAATACTAATACGTGGAATTTGAATCCCTTTCATTTCTTCAATCCTGGATAAGAACTCAAAAGTCAAGCTTCATTCAAATTAATCATTTTGACTGACTGTTTTTACATATATGATAAGTAAAAAGGCAGTAGGAACTAGAATGAACAGTGCAGTAGCAATAAATGCGAGAATATTTACTTCCATAATCTCATTGTTTTTTTTTTTTTACTTCAAAATAACTCGGGATCTAATCCCATAGAGAGGAGACATCGTCTCCTGTAAATTCAATGAGATGAATTGCATCCTCATGATATTTGATATTCAAATTGAATTTTATCCAAATCATGAATACCCATATACAATCTCTCAAATGGATTCATCGTCGCGAATTTCATAGTATACTATAACATAAGAAGATCCTTTATCCATAACAAATCCAATTCCAATTTTGGATTACTGATCCAATCAAGAATCACGTTGATTTTTTCATTTTTTCCACTCTTTTTTATGGTCTTCCTTATCCAATCATCGGATAAGGTATCATCTGACCCCTCTTCCATTAGTCACAAACAGTAGAACTGAAATGAAAAAAAGAAGGAGTTAAGTTCGAAACTAAGAGTTTTAGGATCTTATTTTCTTGACAGACAAACAGGTGTGAAAAAGAGGGGTCCCGGTCTAAAATCTCGAAGATTTTGAGAAATTCACTCTTTTTTTTATTTTAGTTTGCTCTTTCCTCGATAAGACCCCTTTTCAATTTCAATATAGGAAGAAAAATGGTGCATTCCCTCACTCCGAAAAGAGGGCGGGGTAAATCTTTCTTTGATGTCTCTTTTAGGAATATATTCTTTCCTTAGATTGAAACACATCGCTCACAAATTAGCAAAAATGCAGTGTGCAATTTGAATGAGATAGATTCTTTCCAATTATGGTCCGAACTTACAGAAAATCGGAGCTCGAAAGTGGGGTCGTTTTCAGATTCTATCGGAGTCACTCAGCTAAGGTTAAGTTCCTTTTGTATCGTACAATAAACGAATCCAATTTTGGTTTTGTTATGGGCTCTCGGAAAACAGATGGGTATTCCATTGCACAGAGCAGGAAAAAAAAAAGCCAGACCAGTATGGTCTCTCTTGGAATCCTGAATATAGTACTGCCAACAATCGTACCAATCTACATTACATAGGTCTCGGCATTGGTACTTATTTACATTACAGAAAATAGAAAGATGAATTGATGGATTCCGCCGATTCTAGGTCGGGACTGACGGGACTCGAACCCGCAGCTTCCGCCTTGACAGGGCGGCGCTCTGACCGATTGAACTACAATCCCAGGGAAAGAAGGTTTAGAGCATATCATTTGCTTTCATTCAAACCATTTCTAGTTAGAATCGCC